TCGAAAATAAAAGAAAATTTTTCAAATTGTTATTTGATACAGTTATAGCGAATAAAAAAAAAAAAACAAGTAGAAAAAATTCGACTGGACTAAAAGAAATACGTAAAAAAGTTCCTCGATGGTCATACAAATTAATTAACGAGTTGGAACAAGAAGAGGGCAAGGATGATGAAGAAAACCTGGCGGAAGATCATGAAATTCGTTCACGAAAAGCCAAACTTATAATGATTTTTGGTGATAATATAATGGTTTTAAATAATAATCAACAAAATAATGATACTTACAATAATACCAAAGATACAAGGAATTCTGACCCAATATACATAGATGAAGTAACTTTGATACGTTATTCACAACAACCGGACTTTCGTCGAGACATAATAAAAGGATCCATGCGAGCACAAAGACGTAAAATACCTATTTTTGAACTGTTTCAAGCAAATGTGCATTCTCCGATTTTTTTGGATAGAATAAAAAAATCTCTTTTTTTGTCTTTTGGTATTTTTGAACTGATGAAAACAATGTTTATAAATTGTATGTATAAAAACATAGAATTAAAAATTTTTGATTCTACTTATATAAATAGAAAGAAAAAAACAAAAGAAAATAAGAAAAAAGAAGAGTACAAAAGAAAAGACAACAAAAGAGAGGCTAAAGCACGAATAAAAATCGCTGAAACCTGGGATACAATTTTTTTTGCTCAAGTAATAAGAGGTTGTGCTTTAGTAACTCAATCAATTCTTAGAAAATATATTATATTACCCTCATTAATAATAACTAAAAATATCATTCGTATATTATTTTTTCAAACTCCCGAATGGTCCGACGATTTAAAGAATTGGGGTAGAGAGATGCATGTTAAATGTACCTATAATGGAGTTCAGATCTCAGAAAAAAAATTTCCGAAAAATTGGTTAACAAGTGGTATTCAAATAAAGATCCTATTTCCTTTTCGTTTAAAACCTTGGCACAGATCTAAGTTAAAATTACCCTATACTTCTAAAAGTAAAAAAAAAAAGAAAGTACAAGAAAAAGATTTTTGTTTTTTAACAGTTTGGGGAATGGAAACGGAATTTCCTTTTGGTTCTCCCCAAAAACGGCTTTCAATTTTTAAACCCATCTTTAAAAAACTTGAAAAAAAAATTAGAAAGAGAACAAAAAATGGTTTTCAAGTTATACCAATTTTAGAAGAAAGAACAAAATTATTTCAAAATTCATCAAAAGAAAAAAACTACTGGTTCATCAAAAACATTTTTTTTCGACAAAAAACAATAAAGAAACTTTCAAAATCAAAAATAAATAAAATTTTTTTATCGGAATTTAGAGAAATAGATGAATTAAATGAAAATAAAAAAAAAAAAGATTCGATAATCAATAACAACCATCATATGGTTTCGAAATTGTCCACTCGAATTCGACCTATACCGTGTACAAATTATTCACTGATAGAAAAAAAAATGAAAGATCTTTCGGCTAGAAGAAAGATAATTCTAAATCAAATAGAAAAAATTATAAAAGAAAATAAAAAAAAAAATCGAACTTCAGAAAAAACTATTAGTCTTAAAAAAATAAAAAGAAGTTCTAATGTTAAAAAATTCAACTCATCAAACAAAATTGCATACATATTAAAAAAAAAAAATGCTCGATTATCATGTAAATTTGACTTTTTTATAAAAATTTTGATTGAAAATATATACATAGATATCTTTTTAAGTATCATTAATATTCCAAGGCTCAATGCACAGCTTTTTCTTGAATCAATAAAAAAGATTATTACTAAATACATTTCCAATAATGAATCAAATAAAAAAAAAATCGATAAACCAAATAAAAATAAATTTCACTTTATTTCGATTATAAAAAAGTCAAGAGATATCGCTGTTATTAATAAGAATTCAAAAATTTTTTGTGATATATCTTTCTTATCACAAGCCTATGTATTTTACAAACTATCACAAAGAAAAATTCTTAACTTATATAAATTAAGATCAATCTTTGAATACCAAAACCTTTTTCTTAAGAATGAAATAAAAGATTATTTTATAGACCAAGGATTATTTAATTCGAAATTAAAAGAAAAAAATTTGATAAATTCTTTTTCTTTAATGAATCAACGGAAAAACTGGTTAAGAAGTCATTATCAATATAAATATGATTTATCTCAGCTTAGATGGTCTAGATTAATGCCAGAAAAATGGCGAAATAGAATCTATCAACACCATATGGCTGAAAATAAAAAATTAAGCAAATGGAATTTAAATGAACAAGACCAATTCATTCATTATGACAAAAAATTTGAGGTAAACTTATTTTCGAATCAACAGCAAAAGAATAATTTAAAAAAAAAAAAACACGCTAAATATAGTCTTTTATCATCTAAATCTATTAATTATGAAAAAAAGACGGACTTTTCTATTTATGAATCACCAACTAATAAAGAAACGATTCTTTATAATTCCAACACAAATAAAAGCAAATTATTTGATATCTTAGAAGGTATTCCTATGACTAATTATCTAGCGGAAAATGATATTATCGATATCGAGAAAAGTCCAAACCGAAAATATTTTGATTGGCGACTTATCCATTTTTGTCTTAGAAAGAGGGTCGATATTGAGTCCTGGATCGATACCGGAAGCAAAGATAAAAAAAAGACTAAAACTCCAACTAATAAATATCAAATAATTGCTAAAATTGATAAGAAAAAAAATTCTTTTGTTCCAATTTACCAAGATCAAGAAATTAATGCATCTAAGCAAACCCCCTTTTTTTTTGATTGGATGGGAATGAATAAAGAAATACAAAAAAGTCTCATATTGAATTTTGAAGTTTGGTTCTTTCGAAAATTTGTGATACTTTACAACACATATAAGAAAAAACCATGGACAATACCGATTCAATTTCTTCTTTTAAATTTTCATAGAAATAAAAATATTAGTAAAAATAAGAAAATCAACGGGAATAAAAAAGGCCACCTTCTTATATCTATATCATCGAATAAAAACAAAATTATTGAATTAGAGAATCGAAATAATGAAGAAAAAGATATTGACGACGATTATATGGGATTAGATATGACAAAACATAGAAATAAAAAGCAAAACAAAAGTCATACAGAAGTAGAGCTTGATTTCTTCCTAAAAGAGTATTTATGTTTTCAATTAAGATGGAATGTTTCTTTAAATCAAAAAATAATTGATAATATCAAAACATCTTGTTTCCTACTTAGACTAACAAATCCACGAGAAATTATTATATCGGCTATTCAAAGGAACGAACTAAATCTGAATATTCTGATGGTTCAGAAAGATGTAACTCTTACAGAATTGATGAAAAAGAGAATATTGATTATCGAACCTATTCGTCTGTCGATAAAAACTGATGGACAATTTCTTTTGTATCAAATGATGGGTATCTTATTAGTTCATAAGAACAAAGAACAAATTAATAAAAAATATAGAGAAAAATTCTATGTTGATAAAAATAAAAAGACTTTTACCGATGAAAGACATTCCAAGATAATTGGAAATAGAGAAAAAAATGATTATGATTTACTTGTTCCTGAAAATATTTTATCCCCTAAACGTCGTAGAGAATTAAGAATTCGAATTTCTTTCAATTTTAAAAATAAAAACGATATTCATATAAATACAGAAATTTTCAATGGTAATAACATAAAAAAAGGGAGTCCCGTTTTGGAGAAAACCAAACGTTTTTGGAGAGAAAAAAATAAATTAATTAAATCGAAATTTTTTCTTTGGCCCAATTTTCGATTAGAGGATTTAGCTTGTATGAATCGCTATTGGTTCGATACTAATAATGGCAGTCGGTTCAGTATGGTAAGAATATATATATATCCGCGATTGAAATTTTAATAAGGGCGAATTTTTCATATATATTATATATATCATAGCTTATTTGTTATAGTAGATGAAACGAAGAAGATAGCCGCCTTATTCTTTTATCCTCCATATTCCATTCGGGTACATAGAATTCAATCATCTATGAATTAGATCTAGAAATAGAAATGAAATGAATCAATGGAATTTTTTTTACTTTTTTTTAGTTAGAATTTTTTTCTTCTTTGTAAGCGACGAAATAGACAATCCTTCAAATTTTTGATTGATTAATTCAAAATTCTGTCAAATAGAATTTTGAATTACTAACAAAGTAAACTAACAAAGTAAAGATTTTTGTGTATACAAAATTAAGATGAACTGACATTATTTATTAATAGAATACATTTATTAATTTATTATTATTACTGATCAATAAAAAATATCTTAAACTTAAAACTAAAAAAAGGGGGGAGTCCTTGTTTTATGGTAAAAAATTCATTCATTTCAGTTATTTCACAAAAAGAAAAAGACGAAAACAAGGGATCCGCTGAATTTCAAATAGTAAGTTTCACAAATAAGATACGAAGACTTACTTCACATTTGGAATTGCATAGAAAAGACTATTTATCTCAGAGAGGTTTGCGGAAAATTTTAGGAAAACGCCAACGACTGTTGTCGTATTTAGAAAAAAAAAATAAAGTACGTTATAAAGAATTAATTAGTCGGTTGGATATTCGGAAGTTAAAAACTCATTAATTTCTTAATTTGAAGAGTTTTGTTGAATTATTTGATTTATTAGATCTTGAGATGAACTTCTTTTTGTTTTCAGTAACTCGTGGAATGGATTGAGAAAACTCCTATGAATATACCAGCTAAACGAAAAGACCTTATGATAGTGAATATGGGTCCCCACCACCCATCGATGCACGGTGTTCTTCGACTCATCATTACTCTAGACGGTGAGGATGTTATTGATTGTGAACCAATATTAGGTTATTTACACAGAGGAATGGAAAAAATTGCAGAAAATCGAACAATTATACAGTATTTGCCCTATGTAACACGATGGGATTATTTGGCTACTATGTTCACAGAAGCAATAACAGTAAATGGTCCAGAACTGTTAGGAAATATTCAAGTGCCAAAAAGGGCTGGCTATATTAGAGTAATTATGTTGGAATTAAGTCGTATAGCTTCTCATTTGTTATGGCTTGGGCCTTTTATGGCAGATATTGGTACACAGACTCCTTTCTTCTATATTTTTAGAGAGAGAGAGTTAATATATGATTTATTTGAAGCTGCCACTGGTATGAGAATGATGCATAATTATTTTCGTATCGGGGGGGTAGGGGCTGATCTACCTCATGGTTGGATAGATAAATGTTTGGATTTTTGCGATTATTTTTTAACAGGAGTTGTTGAATATCAAAAACTTATTACACGAAATCCTATTTTTTTAGAACGAGTTGAAGGAGTAGGTATTGTTGGTGCGGAGGAAGCAATAAATTGGGGGTTATCGGGACCAATGTTACGAGCTTCCGGAGTACAATGGGATCTTCGTAAAGTTGATCATTATGAGTCTTACGACGAATTTGATTGGGAAGTCCAGTGGCAAAAAGAAGGAGATTCATTAGCTCGTTATTTAGTCCGAATTGGTGAAATGCTGGAATCTATAAAAATTATTCAACAGGCTCTTGAAGGAATTCCAGGGGGGCCCTATGAGAATTTAGAAACCCGACGCTTTGATTTTGATAGAGAAAAGGATCCGGAATGGAACGATTTCGAATATCGATTCATTAGTAAAAAAACTTCTCCTACTTTTGAATTACCGAAACAAGAACTTTATGTCAGAGTGGAAGCCCCAAAAGGAGAATTGGGAATTTTTCTGATAGGGGATCAGAGCGGGTTTCCTTGGAGATGGAAAATTCGACCACCAGGTTTTATCAATTTGCAAATTCTTCCTGAATTAGTTAAAAGAATGAAATTGGCTGATATTATGACAATACTAGGTAGTATAGATATCATTATGGGAGAAGTTGATCGTTGAAATGATAATTGATACAACAGAAGTACAAGCTATCCATTCTTTTGCTAGCTTAGAATCCTTAACCGAAGTCTATGGAATTATATGGGAGTTTGTTCCTATTTTGACTCTTGTATTGGGAATCACACTAAGCATACTAGTAATTGTATGGTTAGAAAGAGAAATATCCGCAGGTATACAACAACGCATTGGACCCGAATATGGAGGTCCTTTAGGAGTTCTTCAAGCTCTAGCGGATGGGACAAAACTACTTTTCAAAGAGAATCTTTTTCCATCTAGGGGGGATACTCATTTATTCAGTATTGGACCATCTATAGCAGTTATATCAACTCTCTTAAGCTATTCAGTAATTCCTTTTGGCTATCACTTTGTTTTAACCGATATAAATAGTGGTGTTTTTTTATGGATTGCCATTTCAAGTATTGCTCCCGTTGGACTTCTTATGTCAGGATATGGATCAAATAATAAATATTCCTTTTTAGGTGGTCTACGAGCTGCTGCTCAATCGATTAGTTATGAAATACCTTTAACTATTTGTATGTTAGCCATATCTCTACGTGCGACTCGTTGAAACAGAAATTTCTCACTATTATTTTTAGAAAGAAAGTTAAATGAATTGAATAGATATCTTCATTTTTTATTCATCAATTTGGTTCATGAACTAAATTGGATAGTTATATGAGTGAAAAAAAAAAAAAAAAAAAACAACTTCGAAATTTGCAGTAAAAAAATTGAGACTCATTTCCTAGGTACAAGAATAAAAAGGAAAACAGAAATAAACATAAAAAAAGAAGACCATTTGCCCCGAAATTGGTTGATTAGTTATCCTAACTTGAAGCGGGCTCAAAAAATAAAATTTATGGAGTTTTCACTATTATTTTATTTATAGGTATTTTCCATAGGTATTACCCTAATGCTAACAGGTGATTGAGCAAAAATGAGTGGATGGTTAGGAACACGAAGATACACAAAGGATTAGTAATAGAGATTTTTAAAATTATCGAAAAAACTATTTCGACAAAAAGTATATTAATCGGGGCTTTAAGTTCGTAGAAATGATCAGGCAGTGCTCCCCATGATTCCAATTCAGAGTATGCTCCTACCCAACAATTAAAGAACTGACTATCCGGAACGAAATAATCCTTTCCTTTTTTTTAACCCCCCTTGTCGTTTCGTTTTTTCAGAAAGAAGAATAAGAACGAAAAAAAAAGAATCGAATTACAATAATTACAATAGAAAAAAAAGAAAAATCCTTTTTTTTTATTCTTTTCTCCTATATGGATATTCATAGAGATAGAATTCGTGTCATAATTGGGTCTCGTAATAGAAAATGATAGGTTGAAATATCTATTTGGTATTTTAACAAGGAATTTTACAAAGAGTATTTTATTGAAGGATTAAAGTTATTACTCAAGAAAGAAAAATTGAAATTATTAAAGGTAAAGGATGAGATCAATTCCGAAGTAATTTTGTATTTTTAGTATTCTAACAGATAGAATTTCATTGCTCGAATTTTGGAACGTCGATAGATTTTATCTTATTTTGATCCGCTCTATTCTACAAATATATCAAAATAAATAATACAATTGATCTGTTCCTTAAATTTATTTTTGGACTTCGAGGAGCCGTATGAGGTAAGAATCTCATGTACGGTTCTGGAATAGCGATGAGAACAGTGATGTTATCACCGACTATGATTATCTAACAGTTCAAGTACAGTTGATATAGTTGAGGCACAAGCAAAATCTGGTTTTTGGGGGTGGAATTTGTGGCGTCAACCGATAGGATTTTTTATTTTTTTTATTTCTTCTCTAGCAGAATGTGAAAGATTACCTTTTGATTTGCCAGAAGCAGAAGAAGAATTAGTAGCAGGTTATCAAACGGAATATTCGGGTATTAAATTTGGTTTATTTTATATTGCTTCCTATTTAAACTTATTAGTTTCTTCATTATTTGTAACAGTTCTTTACTTGGGCGGTTGGAATATCTGTATTCCCTATATATTTGTTCATGAGTTTTTTGAAATAAATAACATAAGCGGAGTCGTTGGACCAACAATTGGTATCTTTATTACATTGGTTAAAACTTATTTGTTCTTGTTCATTCCTATCACAACAAGATGGACTTTACCTAGACTACGAATGGACCAACTTTTAAATCTTGGATGGAAATTTCTTTTACCAATTTCCCTCGGTAATCTATTATTAACAACCTCTTTCCAACTCCTTTCACTATAAAAAAAAAAATTATAAAAATTCTAATATTAAATATTAATTAATAATTAATTAAGAATAATAAAGAAAACTATAAGAAAAGAATATTATGATTTGTCTTCAACTCAAACAAGAGAAAAAAAATCAAATTATTCATAAAAATTTACGCTATGTTTCCCATGGTAACTGGGTTCATGAATTATGGGCAACAAACCATACGAGCCACAAGGTACATTGGTCAAAGTTTCATGATTACCTTATCCCATGCAAATCGTTTACCTGTAACTATTCAATATCCTTATGAAAAATTAATTACATCGGAGCGTTTCCGCGGTCGAATCCATTTCGAATTTGATAAATGCATTGCTTGTGAAGTATGTGTTCGTGTATGCCCTATAGATCTGCCTGTTGTTGATTGGAAATTGGAAACTGACATTCGAAAGAAACGGTTGCTTAATTACAGTATTGATTTCGGAATCTGTATATTTTGCGGCAACTGTGTTGAGTATTGTCCAACAAATTGTTTATCAATGACGGAAGAATATGAGCTTTCTACTTATGATCGTCATGAATTGAATTATAATCAAATTGCTTTGGGTCGTTTACCAATATCAGTAGTTGACGATTATACGATTCGAACAATTTTAAATTCAACTAAAAAAAAAAATGGATAAACCACTTTGATTGATTTAAAAATACAATTATTAAACTAAAAAAAGGAAAGTTCCGTTTTGATCTAAAAATATAGAAGGGGTTTTCTTTCATTTTCTTAGTCAATGACTACAAAAATTCGAAATTCCAACTATTAATTTGATTGATGAGAAAATTGCATCGAAATTTAATTTGGATTGACAATCTATTAAGATATCTATAATTCTATCCAAAATTCTTTCGAGAATAAAATTTGAATGCCTTTTCTTTTTCAAGAAATTCAAGAAAGAATGAAATTAGTTCAATAGTTGTAAATATAGTAATTATTTAGACCCCCTCGAATTTTAAATTAAGAAGCCTATAATAATAATTATATATAATAATATATATAATTATTATTATAATAATAAAATAAAAAATAATCAAAATATAAAATATAAAAAAGTTTTTCCTGGTCAAGTCAATAGTCAATAAGGTCATGAAAAAACAATTCAATTTTTTTATTTCTTATTTTACGTGCAATGGATTCACCTGGACTAATACATGATTTTCTTTTAGTCTTTCTGGGATTAGGTCTTATATTAGGAGGTTTAGGGGTAGTATTATTTACCAACCCAATTTATTCTGCCTTTTCATTAGGATTCGTTCTTGTTTGTATATCTTTAGTTTATATTTTATCAAACTCTCATTTTGTAGCTGCTGCGCAGCTCCTTATTTATGTGGGAGCTATAAATGTTTTAATTATATTTGCCGTAATGTTCATGAATGGTTCAGAATATTACAAAGATTTGAATCTTTGGACTGTTGGAAATGGGGTTACTTCCTTAATTTGTACAAGTATTTTTGTTTCACTAATTACTATTATTCCCGATACGTCATGGTACGGAATTATTTGGACTACAACAAAAAATCAGATTATAGAACAAGATTTGATAAGTAATGGTCAACAAATTGGAATTCATTTAGCAACAGATTTTTTTCTTCCATTTGAATTCATTTCAATAATTCTTTTAGTTGCTTTGATAGGTGCGATTGCTGTGGCTCGTCAGTAAGAAATTTTTCGAATTAATAATCGAAATCAAAATTAAAACTGTTTTCTATGTTATCACATCTCTTTTCCTTCAATTTTATTTAAAGATTATTTATAAAGATTTTTTATGTATAAATGTCTAAATGTATAAATTCTTTTATTTGATCTATTATCCATATATTTATTTGTTCAGTACTTATGATATTCTTAATTCAAGTCAATCTCAGGTGGAATTGTTGTTCATATTGAAATAAATCGAAATTGAAAAATTGATAAGGAGTTGGTCAATGATGCTCGAGCATGTACTTATTTTGAGTTCCTTTTTATTTTCTATCGGTATCTATGGATTAATCACGAGTCGAAATATGGTTAGAGCCCTTATGTGTCTTGAACTTATACTGAATGCTGTTAATATAAATTTCGTAACATTTTCTGATTTTTTTGATAGTCGCCAACTAAAAGGAAATATTTTTTCAATTTTTGTTATAGCTATCGCAGCCGCTGAAGCAGCTATTGGACCGGCTATTGTTTCGTCAATTTATCGTAACAGAAAATCCACCTGTATCAATCAATCGAATTTGTTGAATAAGTAGTATTAATTGTTATAGAATATAATTTTCATATTTATTAATTTGAGTTGGTATGTATGATATCTAAGTTGTCTGATCATGTTTGTGAAAACGTAAGAAATTAAAATATCTTGGCTCTATCTCAGAAGTTGATCCAGAATTGATAAAATTTCTGGTAAATCATTGATTCGTCTGGTTTCTAAATATATGCTGATTCATTTAGAAATTTACTAGATTGAAATTTTATGACGTTAAAAAAAATTTTAATCCAATGTCACATTCAGTAAAAATTTATGATACGTGTATAGGGTGTACTCAATGTGTCCGAGCCTGTCCCACGGATGTATTAGAAATGATACCTTGGGATGGGTGTAAATCCAAACAAATTGCTTCCGCTCCAAGAACAGAGGATTGTGTCGGTTGTAAAAGATGTGAATCCGCTTGTCCAACAGATTTCTTGAGTGTTCGAGTTTATTTATGGCATGAAACAACTCGAAGCATGGGTCTAGCTTATTGATAGTTTCCAGAAAACCCCACTTGAATACATTTGCTTTTTTGTTTACCGACAAAAACCCGTACTCGAAAAAATATTTTCTAGCACGGGTTTTTCCAGTCTAAGCGTATCTTGTCTTTACCACGAATTCTTTTCCTTGGTTAACAATATTTGTAGTTTTACCGATAGCGGCGGGTTTATTAATTTTCTTTTTCCCTCATAGAGGAAATAAGGTAATTAGGTGGTATACTTTATATATATGTATAGTAGAGCTCCTTTTAATAACTTATGCGTTCTCTTATTATTTTCAATTTGAGGACCCATTAATCCAATTAGCAGAAGATTATAAATGGATCCCGTTTTTTGATTTGTACTGGAGATTGGGAATAGATGGATTTTCTTTAGGACCTATTTTACTGACAGGATTTATCACCACTTTAGCGACTTTAGCGGCTTGGCCGATTACTCGGGATTCTCGATTATTCAATTTTCTGATGTTGGCAATGTATAGTGCTCAAATAGGATTATTTTCATCTCAAGATCTTTTACTTTTTTTTATCATGTGGGAGTTAGAATTACTTCCCGTCTATCTACTTCTTTCCATGTGGGGGGGAAAGAAACGTCTGTATTCAGCTACAAAGTTTATTTTGTATACTGCAGGCGGTTCGGTTTTTTTATTAATGGGAACTTTAGGTATCGCTTTATATGGTTCTAATGAACCAACATTTAATTTTGAAACATCAGCCAATCAATCATATCCTGTGGGACTAGAAATATTTTTCTATATTGGATTTCTTATTGCTTTTGCTGTCAAATCACCGATTATACCCTTACATACATGGTTACCAGACACTCATGGGGAAGCACATTACAGTACTTGTATGCTTCTAGCCGGAATCCTATTAAAAATGGGGGCGTATGGATTGATTCGAATCAATATGGAATTATTACCTCATGCTCATTCTATCTTCTCCCCCTGGTTGATAATAATAGGCGTAATGCAAATAATCTATGCAGCTTCAACATCTCCTGGTCAACGAAATTTAAAAAAAAGAATAGCCTATTCTTCTGTATCTCATATGGGTTTCATAATTATAGGAATTTGCTCTATAAGTGATATGGGACTCAATGGAGCTATTTTACAAATTCTATCCCATGGATTTATTGGTGCTGCACTCTTTTTCTTGGCAGGAACTGGTTATGATAGAATACGTCGTCTTTATCTTGACGAAATGGGCGGAATGGCTCCCTTAATGCCAAAACTATTCACGACCTTCAGTATTTTATCACTAGCTTCCCTTGCATTACCGGGCATGAGTGGTTTTTTTGCGGAATTGATAGTCTTTTTTGGACTAATTAGTGGCCAAAAATACCTTTTAACGACAAAAATATTAATTACTATCGTAATGGCAGTTGGAATGATATTAACTCCTATTTATTTATTATCTATGTTACGACAGATGTTCTATGGATACAAACTGTTTAATGCTCCAAACTCTTATTTTTTTGATTCTGGACCTCGGGAATTATTTGTTTCGATCTCTATCCTTCTGCCTGTAATAAGTATTGGTATTTATCCGGATTTCGTTTTCTCATTATCAATTGACAGAGTCGAAGCTATTCTATCTAATTATTTTTATAGATAATTTTTCTAAAAAAAAAATCCTATGATTTTTGATTTTCAAAAATTCAAAATTATTAGGTTACACAATGAAAAAACTTCTTTTTTACTCTCTTAAATCTTGAATTTTAATTAACAAAAAATGAATTCTAAGCAAAAATTTTTGGCATTTGTGAGAACTTTTTGAATTACCATACTAGTTGATTCAAAAAGTTCTCAACAGCTTACCTGAAGCTTTTTGTCTCTATATTTTGCTGTCCTAGAGAGTTGCATTCGTCAGACTCTTTCTTCAAGTGGTAATTGTTAATGTAAATGAACCATAACTATGTAGTCCTATTCCTAATAAATTCACTCCAAAATAGCATATCCAAATTATAAGAAAACCGCTAGAAGCGACAATTGCCGAATTTAAACCCTCAAAATTTTTATTTGTTCGAGTATGAAAAAAAATCGCGAATATGGTCCATGTAATAAACGCCCAAGTTTCCTTTGGGTCCCAATTCCAATATGATCCCCATGCTTCATTAGCCCAGACTGCTCCCGAAAGAATACCTATAGTTAAAAAAATAAATCCTATACTTATAATCCGATAACTCCAGTCATCTAATTGTTGAATCAATTGAAACCTATAATAATTCTTAGACGAAAGAACGGAAATATTTCTTAAAACATTTTTTCGGTTCGTTATATATTGTATCTCATTAAAGTAAAATGAATCGGGTAATAAATTATTGCTTTTATCAAAAATTCTTATGATTTTTTGAAATCTGATGACTAGAAATGCTACTGATAATAATGATCCACACAAAAGAGCTGCATAGCCCAATATCATCATACTTACGTGCATCATTAACCACTGGGATTGAAGAGCGGGCACTAACATTTCTGATTGATGCATGACTTTTAAAAGACCTGAAGTGGCAAACCCTTGAGTAAAAAGAGTACTTGGCGCGGTTATTGCGCTTAAATAATTTTTATATTTTTTAAAATACGGAACTATATGAATAGCAGAAAATGCCCATGAAAGAAAGATTAATGATTCATATAAATCACTTAATGGTAAATGTCCACCAAAAAACCAACGAGTAACTAATAATCCTGTTATACAGAAAACAGTAGTTATCATGCCTTTTTCTGACGAATCATAGAGTTCTACGAATTCATCGACCAATAAGGTTATCAAATGAATTGTAATTACAATTGACACGACTGAAAAAGATATATGAGTTAATATATGCTCTAAAGCCGAAACTATCATAAAGTAAAAAATAAAATAAAAAAGTTATGGGGGTTCCTCTTTTCGTATATATAATTGAAATTAGGAAGTAAAGTCATTATAGGATATATTGTATCCTTTTGAAAATTCCAGGATCTAATACCGCTACTCGGACTCGAACCGAGATGCTCTAGCACTGCTTCCTAAGAGCAGCGTGTCTACCAATTTCACCATAGCGGCTTGCTTGAAATTATAATAATCACTTTTTATTTAATCGTCGAGCTTTGAGGCAATACTTTACTTTTTACGAAATATTCAAATTCATGACGAAATTTTTATTTAAGAATAAAAACAAATCAAATTTTATGAATTCCAATTCAAATATTTATTACATTCAATAGATTTCTCGAAATATTTTATTGCTTAGTTTTTTATTGTGTAAAGAGTTTGAGTTAGGATTTCGAAAGATCATTAGATATTCTATCATATAACAACAAAATTTCTAGTTCTGCTACGTACTTAAAAAAAAAATTGAATAATTCTTTACTTTATACCTATGGAAAATATAAAAGAAAAGTGTCAAATATAACAGTCTTTTTTCGAAACATAATGAAAAAAAAACTCCATTTCAAAAGGTACTAGTTAATGGTTGTGAAATGGTTCTGAATAAATAAACAAATAAAATAATTATTTTATTGAATCCAGTAAGGATCTGCTAACATTATTCGTGCTTCTGTTAAAATTAGCTTTTTTTATTATTACTATCACTATCAAAATTTAATAAACCACTTTTTTTAGAATTCTTTATTTAACCTTTCTCTATGTAGATAAAAATTTTTAATTTAAAATAAAAAATTTTAAGTAATTTTTTGAATAATAATGGCTTTCTAGTTAGTTAGAATAAGTATTTTTTTATTTTCAGTAGTATCTTTATTTGACGAATTCGAACTTTTTGATTTTAATATGTGAATTTTTTTTTTAATTGATAATAATTAAAAATAGAAATATAAAATTGGATTTCATTTTTATATACTTTGTATTTTTTCTTTTTCATTTATTTTCTTTATTGACTGATTTAAAATAAAAAGATATAAGAGCTGATAAATCAGAAACACGAAATAATTAATTAGTAATTAAAAAAGTTTTTGTTATGGAACATATATATCAATATTCATGGATCATACCTTTCCTTACATTCCCAGTCCCTATGTTAATAGGAACAGGACTTCTACTTTTTCCGGTGACAACAAAAAAACTTCGTCGTATGTGGGCTTTTCCAAGTGTTTTATTGTTAAGTATAGTTATGATTTTTTCACTCGATCTG